TTCTCAATTGGAAATTTCCAATTGAGAAAAAAAGTGATACTTAGTATTATTAGAATTAAGTCCCAGGCCTTATGCTTATGTCATGTCAATTGCGAAATATCTCGTTTGTTGTAACACTTCCTAAAAAACTATTCCATTGGACTAACAATGGGAAGGAAGAAGGCGAGTCGTTCTGCTAATCCCCCATTCTCCAATCAGTCCTTCCCATGGGTTAGTGTCCCACCAAATAATTGGAGGAGTGAAATCCTAATCGAATTCAAAAAAAGCAGTAAGTCCAAGGAAATAAACTAATAAAAAATACGTATTTTTTTTTTCGGATTAAACAAAGGGATTCGCAAATAAAAGTGCTAACGCTACAACCAGTCCATAAATTGTTAAAGCTTCCATAAAAGCCAGACTAAGCAATAAAGTACCTCGTATTTTTCCCTCCGCCTCGGGCTGTCTCGCGATCCCTTCTACAGCTTGGCCCGCAGCAGTACCTTGACCAACCCCAGGTCCAATAGAAGCAAGCCCGACGGCCAACCCAGCAGCAATAACGGAAGCGGCAGAAATCAGTGGATTCATGATAAGTTCCTCACACCAAAATAAGTAAATAGTTAATGATACAATCAACCAATAAATTATGACTTAATTATTCCATCGCTAAGATCTATACAGTCGAAGGAAATAAGAACTCGGAATTGAAGTAATAATATTATTATTGAATCATCAGAACGGCTTCGATATTTCTTTTTTAGTTTTTATTCACAGAATTTTTTTGAATCCATACCATTCTTTTTGAATTTTTCGTTTTTTCTTATTTTCTTGATTGAATCTCTTTATTCAATAGTCACTTTATTTTATTCATTTAATATTCAATTCACAACTACAAAGGAAATGGGGGGGATTCCATTGGAATTCCTATCTAAATTCACAGTAATAGAGCCGCAGCCGCTTAGATATTACATATATAACTAATTAATATCTAATATTACATATACATGTGTTTCTTGGATAACGTAAATCAACCATTCATATCTTACATTCAATCGGATTATAGAATCATTCTTCGAAACATTCACAAGAGTTGTCTTATACTAATTAGAGTACATACATCTAGTTCGGCCCCCCCTAACCAATCCATTTTTTTTTATAAATTTGAATTTAGTTTTTTGTAAATCTTTATTTTTTCTTTTTTTACTCGCCGACGCAGGTACAATCAATCTACATGGACAAATTCGTTAGATCGAATCGTTGCATCGAAATAGAAGTATTTGATTGATCTAAGTTCAGGTAATTTATTATTTATTAAAATTCTCTTTTGGTCAACCGTTTAATTGGATGAAATCAACTTGAATGGGAATTTTTCTATATAACAATAGCATCTTTTTTAAAATAGCACACTATAATACTATAAGTATTACAATCCTAATTATTATTCAGATTATGATTACTAATATCTAATAATATTGAATATTGGAATTAAATGAACAAAACAATATAAAGATAGTATTCATTGGGGGGGATAAATAGACCGAACTGGAATTTTAGGAAAAAGATCTTTTCGATCTCTTTCCTTTTTTTACTTCCCCTTTTGTTTGTTGCAATTCCCTAATACCGCTAATATCTTATTTTTGACTATTACTTCTATACTTTATATAGTTTATATTTATATAATTTATCTAATATATTTTTATATATTATGCTCCTTAAGCAGATTATCTTGATACGCACATATATTGCGTAAGGCTTAAACTAAAAAAAGACTATTTCGAAAACTAGTCAATGATGACCCTCCATGGATTCGCCTATATAAGCCGCAGCTAAAGTTGCAAAAATAAGAGCTTGAATACCGCTTGTAAATAATCCAAGTAACATGACGGGTATAGGAACCACTGAAGGTACTAAAGAAACAAGAACAAGAACTACTAATTCATCAGCTAATATATTTCCGAAAAGTCGAAAACTAAGCGATAGGGGTTTTGTGAAATCTTCTAAAATATTAATGGGTAAAAGGATTGGAGTTGGTTGAATGTATTTACCAAAATAACCTAATCCTTTTTTACTAAGACCCGCATAGAAATATGCTACTGACGTGAGTAAAGCTAAAGCAACAGTAGTATTTATATCATTTGTAGGCGCGGCTAATTCCCCATGAGGTAACTGTATGATTTTCCAAGGTAAAAGAGCACCCGACCAATTCGAAACAAAAATAAATAGAAACAAAGTTCCAATAAAGGGAACCCATGGACCGTATTCTTCGCCAATCTGAGTTTTGCTCACATCTCGAATGAATTCAAGAACATATTCGAAGAAATTCTGACTGTCAGTAGGAATGGTTTGTGGATTACGAACAGCTATAATGGCTGAACCTAATAAGATAGCAATTACAACCCAAGAAGTAATAATTACTTGGGCATGGACTTGAAAACCTCCTATTTTCCAATAGAAATGTTGGCCGACTTCCACACCGGATATATCGTATAAGCCTTTTAGTGTGTTGATATAACATAATAGAACATTCATATTGCCCTCTGAAAAAAATAGAACTTTAAAAAGAATTATTTTGATTCAACCTTCTCTTTTTTCGACTTGCCTAGTTGACTTATATATATTTGTATACCAATTAATTACATAATATCCATTACATAATATCCCTAGTTACTTGTATCTCTTTTAGGAATCATAACCGATTTCATAAATCTATGGAGTTCCCAAAAGAATTTTTTTATTTTATTATTCATTATTAATATGAATCAAGGATTTCGTATATAACTAGAACGACCCTCACAAATTGCAAATACTAATTTGTTAAGAATTAATCGGATTGAAGCTATCGCGTCATCATTTGCTGGGATCGAAATATCAGCGAGATCTGGGTCACAATTTGTATCGATTAAACAAATCGTTGGAATTCCCAAAATCATACATTCTCGAAGAGCCATATATTCTTCTTGCTGATCAACGATTATTACAATATCGGGTAATCCAGTCATATATTTGATCCCGCCCAGATATGTTTGCAAGTGAGATAATTGTCTCTTCAACATAGCTGAATCTCTTTTCGGAAGACGATTGAGTCTCCCCATCTTTTGTTCCGTTCTCAAGTCCCTGAACTTATGAAGTATCGTTTCCGTAGTATACCAATTCGTTAACATACCGCCTAGCCATTTTTTATTAACATAATGACAACGGGCCCTTATTGCAGCCCGTGCTACTGAATCGGCTGCTTTATTTTTGGTACCAACAATTAAGAATTGCTTTCCCCTACTTGCTGTATCAAAAACTAAATCACAAGCTTCTGATAAAAAACGGGCAGTTCTAATAAGATTTATAATATGAATACCTTTACGCTTTGAAGAGATATAAGGTTCCATTCTAGGATTCCATTTACTAGTACCATGACCAAAATGAACTCCTGCTTCCATCATTTCTTCCAAATGGATGTTCCAATATCTTCTTGTCATTTATTTATCCACACCTCCTTTCTTTTTATTAAAAAAAAGAGAGACGAGGTGCCCTGAAATAGAAATAAATAATTGTTCCGATGGAACCTTCGTTTCTACCTCTAACGGATATTGGCCATTGATACATGATTCAAACCATTAATATTAATTTCTTTCTATTCTATTTGTTATTTTATTATCTTTATTACTATATACCAAATAAAAATAAAAAAAAAAATGACCGCAAATACAAATAGCTAAAAAGAAAGGGGGTGAATCCGCTCTTAGGAATCATTCAACCCTCGAAATGATTGTCTCAGTGTATCGTGTAAATTCCTTGAAATGAAAAAATCAAATAATTCTCTGTGGTGGAACAAAATATCTCGCATTTCTGCCTCGAATAGTTTATTGTTTTTGGTTTCCAAAGGAATGTTGGTATGTTGCCTTGAACGTTGCACTAATCCGTTGAATCCCGTACCAACGGGTATCATCCCCCCTAGAACAACGTTCTCTTTCAGACCTTTCAACCAATCGATACGACCCCGGAGAGCGGCTTTTGCTAAAACTCGAGCAGTTTCTTGAAAACTTGCTTCGGATATAAAACTTTGAGTATTTAGAGATGCTTTCGTTATTCCCAATAAGATAGCTCGGTAACAGATCGCTTCTTCCAAAGCGCGCCCTGTTCGTTCCGCCCGCAACAATTCAATCAGTTCTCCGGGTGAAAAAACATTAGACATTCCCTCTTCTGAAACCAACACTTTTGATGTTATTTGACGCACAATAATTTCTATATGTCGATTATGAATCTGCACCCCCTGAGATCTATAAACTTTTTGGATCTTATTAACCAAAGAGATACGCCCTTGCACTATAGTTAGCTCAGCACCAATCAAGAATCTCCAAGGAATTCCAATAATTTTTGTTATACTCTTGTTCCAACCCTCAATTCTCTTTTCTAGGTTCATCGATATTGAATCAATCGAACGCGCTTCTAACACTTGTTCCACTTTTGGAAGACCTTGCGTTATATCCCTAGATCTCGATTTTTCATATATAAATGTAACTAATGTATCTCCTTCGTAAAGGATTTCTCCATAATGGCCATGAACGGTTGCTCCCGGAGTGGCCAAATAAGCTTTAGCTGATCTTATTACTACAGAGTCAATTTGAACAATTAGAACTTGACCCGATTTTAAGTGCGGTCCGTTTTTGGCTATACATAAATTTTCACAAATAAACTGACCAAGGCTAATTATTCTAGACGCTTCTTCACAATAATTATGATGGAGAAAATTCCAATTCAAATTGAATGGATTCAAAACGATATTACCGCGCGGATCGGGATTATTATAAATAGAAACCCTACCATTTTCATCCATTAAATAATATTTAAGCACTTGAAAAGTCTGTTTGAAATTGTCAAGTTGTAAATATTTAGTTACCGAGATCTGATTATAAGTTATTAAATGGTAAAATGAATAAAAATGCGCAATTTGAGGGGTTCTTCCTAATCCTAAAGGTCCCAAGGAATTCCTAATTGGAATTAGACTATCTCTTTTCATTGATTCTTTTTTT